ACCCCTATCAGTGAATTAGCTAGGAAATCAACAACTGGTTTTAGTCTGAATTTTAAAAAGCTTGTTTTAATATCCGAACAAAGAAGATTTGATTCAGAAAATAAAACAAAAAGTTTGAAATTTCTATTCGATGTAATTACAACTGATCCAAATAATCAAACAATTAAAAATAAACCTATTGGAATAGAAGAAATCGGTAAAAAGATTCCTCGACGATCATACAAATTGATCGATTCTTTTGAAGAACGGGAGGAGGAAAATGAGGAAGAATCAGAAGAATCAACAGAAAATCATGGGATTCGTTCAAGAAAAGCCAAACGTGTGGTAATTTATACTGATAAGGCGGATCCGGATCAGAATACCAATACTCATACTAGTACCAGTACTAATAGTGATCAAGCAGAAGAGTTGGCTTTGGTACGTTACTCGCAACAATCAGATTTTCGTCGGGATATAGTAAAAGGATCCATACGCGCTCAAAGACGTAAAATAGTTACTTGGGAAATGTTTCAAGCGAATGCGCATTCCCTGCTTTTTTTGGACAGAATAGACAAAACTTTTTTTTTTTCTTTTGATATCTCCCGAACAATGAATCTCATTTTTAGAAATTGGATAGATACAGGACCGAAACTCAAAGCTTCGGATTCTGAGGAGGAAGAGGCAAAAGAAAAGGCAAAAAAAATGGAAGATAAAAAAAACGAGAATCAAAGGATAGCAATAGCAGAAGCTTGGGATACTTTTATATTTGCTCAAGCAATAAGAGGTACTATGTTAGTAACCCAATCGATTCTTAGAAAATACATCATATTGCCTTCATTGATAATAGCTAAAAACCTCGGACGTATGTTCTTATTTCAATTCCCCGAGTGGTACGAGGATTTGAAGGAGTGGAATAGGGAAATGCATGTTAAATGCACCTATAATGGTGTTCAATTATCAGAAACAGAATTTCCGAAAAACTGGTTAACAGATGGTATTCAGATAAAAATCCTATTTCCTTTCTGTCTGAAACCCTGGCGCAAATCCAAACTACGATCCCATCATAGAGATCGAATCCAAAAGAAAGGGAAAACAGAAAATTTTTGTTTTTTAACAATCTGGGGAAAGGAAACCGAACTACCTTTTGGTTCTGCCCGACAACAACCTTCCTTTTTTGAACCTATTTATAATGAATTCGAAAAAAAAAAGAGAAAAGTGAAAAAAAAAAGTTTTCTAGTTCTAAGAATTTTCAAAAAAAAAACAAAACAGTTTATAAAGGTCTCAAAAGAAAAAACAAGATGGATTATCAAAACGGTTCTATTTTTAAAAAGAAAAATAAAAGAGTTTGCAAACGTAAATCCAATTTTCTTATTTGTATTGAAGAAAGTATATGAACCGAATGAAAATGGAAAAGATTCCATAATCATAAGCAGTAATCAAATTGTTCCTGAATCGACATCGACCATTCGAATTAGATTCATGGATTGGGCAAATTATTCACTGACAGAAAAAAAAAGGAAAGATCTGTCCGATAGAACAACCCTAATCAGAAATCAAATAGAAAGGGGTGCAAAAGACAAAAGAAAAATATTTCTAACTCCGGATATAAATATTAGTCCTAACGATACAAGTTGTGGTGATAAAAGATCGGAATCGCAGAAACATATTTGGCAGATATCAAAAGGAAGAAGTAACAGATTCATATTCATACGCAAATGGCACTATTTTTTGACATTTTTCAACGAAAGAATATACATACATATCTTTCTATGTACTGTTAATGTTTCTAAAGTCAACGTACAACTTTTCCTTGAATCAACAAAAAAGATTATCGATAAATACATTCACAAAGAAGGGATTGATGAAACAAATCAAAAAAAAATTCACTTTATTTCGACTATAAAAAAGTCTCTTTCTAATATTAGTAAAAATAAATCAAAGATTTCTGGTGACCTATATTCCTTTTCACAAGCATCTGTATTTTACAAATTATCACAAATCCAAGCTATTAATAAGAAGTATCATTTGAGATCTCTACTTCAATATCGCGAAGCATATCTTATTCTTAAGGATAGAATCAGGAATTTTTTTGGAACACGAAGAATATTAGATTCCAAATCAAGGCATAAAAAACTTCCGAATTCTGGAATGAATGAGTGGAAAAACTGGTTAAGGGGTCATTATCAATACAATTTATCTCAGGCTAGGTGGTCTAAATTAGTACCGCAAAAATGGCGAACTAGGGTCAATCGGCGTCGTACGATTCAAAATAAAGACTCAAAAAAGAATTCATATGAAAAAGCCCAATTCATTCATTACGAGAAAAAAAATGATTATGAAGTGAATTCATTGACGATCAAAAAAGAAAAATTCAAAAAAAACTACAGATATGATCTTTTTTCATATAAATATATTAATTATGGGGATAGGAAAGACTCATATATTTATCCATCCTCATTACAAGTAAACGAGGACCGAGAGATTCCATATAATTACAACACGCCTAAAATTGAACCATTTTATATACTGGGGGATATATGTATTAGTGATTATCTAGGAGAAGAGTCTATTTTTGGTACGGGTAAAAGTACGGATAGAAAATATTTGGAGTGGAAAATTTTCGATTTATTTCTTAGAAAGAATATCGATATTGAGTCCTGGACCGATACGGATACCGGGACCAACGTTAATAAAATGACTAAGACCGAGACTGATTATTATCAAATGATTGATAAGAAAGATCTTTTCTATCTCACGATTCATCAAGAAATCAACCCACCCAACCAAAAAAAAAACTTTTTTTTGATGGGAATGAATAAAGAAATACTATATCGTAGCATATTAAATACGAAATCTTGGTTCTTCTCAGAATTTGTGCCACTTTATGATGCATATAAGATCAAACCGTGGATTATACCAATCAAATTACTTCTTTTCATTTTTAATGGAAATGAAAACATTAGTGAAAACAAAAACATTAATGGAAATCGAAAAAAGGATCTTCGTATATCATCTAATCAAAAAGAATATCTTGAAGTAAAGAATCGAAATCAAGAAGAAAAAGAACAGCTCGGCCACGGAAATATTGGCTCAGACGCACGAAAACGACAAAAAGATTTTGAAAAGGATTACACGGAATCAGACATTCAAAAACGTGAAAAGAAAGGACAACCCGAGAGTAACAAGAAAGCAAAACAAGAGTTATTCCTGAAAAAATATTTGCTTTTTCAATTGAGATGGGATGATCTTTTGAATAACAGAATTTTCAATAATGTTAAGGTATATTGTTTCCTGCTTAGACTAATAAATGCAAAGGAAATTGCTATATCCTCTATTCAAGGAGGAGAAATGCACCTGGATGTAATGTTAATTCAGACGAATCCAACTCTTCCAGAATTTATAAAAAGGGGAATATTGATTCTCGAACCAGTACGTCTGTCTATAAAATGGGATAGACAATTTATTATGTATCAAACCATAGGTATCTCGTTGGTCCATAATAATAAATGCCAAACTAATGGAAGATATCGAGAAAAAAGATATGTTGATGAGAATTATTTCAATGGATCCATTGTACAAGATAAAAAGATGCTTGTGAATAGAGACGAAAATCATTATGATTTGCTTGTTCCTGAAAATATTCTATCCCCTAGGCGTCGTAGAGAATTGAGAATTCTAATTTGTTTCAATTCCGGAAATAGGAATGTTATGGATAGAAATCCGGTATTTTTCAATGACAACAATGTAAGGAACTGGGGGCAATTTTTGGATGAGGACAAGCATATTGATACAGATATAAAAAAATTCATTCAATTCAAATTGTTTCTTTGGCCCAATTATCGATTAGAGGATTTAGCTTGTATGAATCGCTACTGGTTTGATACCAATAATGGCAGCCGTTTCAGTATGTCAAGGATACATATGTATCCACGATTCGGAATTAGTTGATGGTTGGTACATTTCCTATATATCAGGTGTCGGATTTGGATTGAATCTAGAAATGATTTGGTAGAATCTTCTTAGGTCAAAATAATTTTCTTTTGTGGGTACAGAAATTGCCCTTCTATCGAATCAAATTACAAATTGTACTTACAATTCATTTGAATTTCATTTTGATTTGATTTGATAGAATATAGAATAAAGAATAAAGTAATATATGAATAAATCCAGATTATTGGGTGTATCAGATCAAAATAACTGGCATTATTATTATTCCTGATTGGTAAAATCCATATCTGTGAAAAAAAAAAAAAAAAGAGAGAAATTTTATTTTTATGGTTATGGTCAAAAATTCATTCATCTCAGTTATTCCGAAAGAAGAAAAAAACAAAGGGTCTGTTGAATTTCAAGTAATCAGTTTCACCAATAAGATACAGAGACTTACTTCACATTTTGAATTGCACAGAAAAGATTATTTATCTCAGGTAGGTTTGCGGAAAATTCTGGGAAAACGTCAACGACTGCTGGCTTATTTGTCAAAGAAAAATAGAGTGCGTTATAAAAAATTAATCGATCAATTAGATATTCGGGAACCAAAAATTCGTTAATTTGAAGATTATTTGAATTCTTTGGTTTATTAGATCTTGAATTTTGATGAACCTCATTTATTTCCTTTTTGGCAATTCATAGAATAATGGATCGGAGAAGAAAACATATGAATGTACCGGCTACAAGAAAAGACCTCATGATAGTTAATATGGGTCCTCACCACCCATCAATGCATGGTGTTCTTCGACTTATCGTTACTCTAGATGGTGAAGATGTTATTGACTGCGAACCCGTATTGGGTTATTTACACAGAGGGATGGAAAAAATTGCGGAAAACCGAACAATTATACAATATCTTCCTTATGTAACACGTTGGGATTATTTAGCTACTATGTTCACAGAGGCAATAACGGTAAATGCACCAGAACAATTAGGAAATATTCAAGTACCCAAAAGAGCCAGCTATATCAGAGTAATTATGCTGGAGCTGAGTCGTATAGCTTCTCATTTATTATGGCTTGGACCTTTTATGGCAGATATCGGTTCACAGACTCCCTTCTTCTATATTTTCAGAGAAAGGGAATTGCTATACGACCTATTCGAAGCTGCCACAGGTATGCGAATGATGCATAATTATTTCCGTATCGGGGGAGTCGCTGCTGATCTACCTCATGGCTGGATAGATAAATGTTTGGATTTCTGCGATTATTCTTTAACGGGAATTGTTGAATATCAAAAGCTTATTACGCAAAATCCCATTTTTTTGGAACGAGTTGAAGGGGTGGGCATTATTGGTGGGGAGGAAGCAATAAATTGGGGTTTATCGGGACCAATGCTACGAGCTTCCGGAATCCAATGGGATCTTCGTAAAGTTGATCATTATGAGTGTTACGATGAATTCGATTGGGAAGTCCAGTGGCAAAAAGAAGGAGACTCATTAGCTCGTTATTTAGTACGAATCAATGAAATGACGGAATCCATAAAAATTATTCAACAGGCTCTAGAAGGAATTCCGGGGGGGCCCTATGAGAACTTAGAAGTTCGACGCTTTGATAGAGCAAGTGATTCCGAATGGAATGGTTTTGAATATCGATTCATTAGTAAAAAGCCTTCTCCCACTTTTGAATTGTCGAAACAAGAACTTTATGTGAGAGTAGAAGCCCCAAAGGGAGAATTGGGAATTTTTCTGATAGGGGATAATAGTGTTTTTCCCTGGAGATGGAAAATTCGTCCACCTGGTTTCATCAATTTGCAAATTCTTCCTCAGCTAGTTAAAAGAATGAAATTGGCGGATATCATGACGATACTAGGTAGTATAGATATCATTATGGGAGAAGTTGATCGTTGAAATGATAATTGATACGACAGAAGTACAAGCTATCAATTCTTTTTCCAGATCGGAATCCTTAAAAGAGGTCATAGACCTCTTATGGCTGCTTGTCCCTATTTTTACTCCTGTATCGGGAATCACAATAGGCGTACTCGTGATTGTGTGGTTAGAAAGAGAAATATCTGCAGGGATACAACAACGTATCGGGCCTGAATATGCCGGCCCCTTGGGAATTCTTCAAGCTCTAGCAGATGGGACCAAACTACTTTTGAAAGAGGATCTTCTCCCATCTAGAGGAGATGTTCGTTTATTCAGTATGGGGCCATCTATAGCGGTCATATCAATTCTACTAAGCTATTTAGTAATTCCTTTTGGCTATCGCCTTGTTCTAGCCGATCTCAGTATAGGCGTTTTTTTATGGATCGCTATTTCCAGTATTGCTCCTATTGGACTTCTTATGTCAGGATATGGATCGAATAATAAATATTCCTTTTCAGGTGGTCTACGAGCTGCTGCTCAATCTATTAGTTATGAAATACCATTAACTCCGTGTGTGTTATCAATATCTCTACGTGTGATTCGTTGGAACATGAACCTTTACCCCTTTCCTTTATTTCCAGGAAAGGGGTTGGATGTGTTGAATAGATACCTTTCTCTTTTTATTCATCATTCGGGTCGATGAGTTAAACCAGATAGTTATATGAGTGAAACAAAACAGCTTATGAATTTGCAGTAAGAAGATTGATTCTCATTCCCTATGTACGAGAGTAAAGTGGAAGTAAACATAAGCGGTCGAAACTGTTTACCCCAAGATTGGTTGATTAGTCATCATGACTTGAAGCGGGTGCAAAAGATCAACTGTATGGAGTTTCTACTATATGTATAGTATGTTGTTGTATGTTGTGTATGTTGTATGTATTACCATACCGGGGATCAATCAAAAATGAGTGGACGGTTAGGAACACAAAGGTACACAAAGGATTAGTGATGAAGATAATGTAAGGTATCCAAAGGGATATTTCTGCATAACATAAAAGGAATCATAATGAGGGCTTTAAGTTCGTAGAAATGATCAAGCAGTACTTCCTCACGATTCCGATCCAGAGTATGCTTCTATCCACTGATTAAATAAATGACTGTCGAGAACGAAGTAATCCTTTGATTTGATTTTTTAGAAACCCCCTTCTGAGTGAGAAAGAAGAACAGGAACGAAAGAAATGGAATGCAATAGGAAAACTGAATAATAAGAGATCTTTGTTTATTCTTTCTTTCCTCAATCCTATCCATATCCATATTCATACGGATAGAATTCTTATAATGATTTATCAACTATAACTCATGAATTAGTGTCTAATTATTTTTCGTACGAAAAGTATGGGTCGAAATATCTATTGAAACAACGAGTATTTTATTGAAGGATTAAGTTATTACTGAACTAAAAGAATTCTAAGTCTAATTAGAAAATAAAGGATGAGATCAATTCGGAAGCGCTTTTTTTTATTATGGCGGACGGAATTCCATTGGTCTAATTCGGGACTCTTCGATACATCTTTACTCTAATCTACACTACAAACATGCCGAGGTAATAATGAACCAGTCCTTAGATTTATTTGTGGCCATCGAGGAGCCGTATGAAGCTGAGGTCTCATGTGCGGTTCTGGAATAGCGATGGGAATAGTGATGTTATCATCGACTATGATTATCTAACAGTTCAAGTACAGTTGATATAGTTGAGGCACAGTCAAAATATGGGTTTTGGGGGTGGAATCTGTGGCGTCAACCTATAGGGTTTATAGTTTTTCTAATTTCTTCCCTAGCGGAATGTGAAAGATTACCTTTTGATTTACCAGAAGCGGAGGAGGAATTAGTAGCAGGTTATCAAACCGAATATTCAGGTATTAAATCTGGTTTATTTTACGTTGCTTCTTACCTAAATCTACTAGTTTCTTCATTATTTGTAACAGTTCTTTACTTGGGCGGGTGGAATTTCTCTATTCCGTACATATTCATTTCTGAACCTTTTGGAATAAATAAAACAGGTGGAGTCTTTGGAATAACAATTGGTATCCTTATTACATTAGCTAAAGCTTATTTGTTCCTGTTCATTCCTATCACAACAAGATGGACTTTACCTAGGATGAGAATGGACCAGCTATTAAACCTTGGGTGGAAATTTCTTTTACCTATTTCTCTAGGTAATCTATTATTAACAACTTCTTCCCAACTCGTTTCGCTGTAACAAAATATGATATTCTAGATTCATAACCTATCTAGAGCAAGAGAAAGAAACATCAAACTATTCATGGATATCCACGATATGTTCCCTATGGTGACTGGGTTCATGAATTATGGTCAACAGACAATACGAGCTGCAAGGTATATTGGTCAAAGTTTCATGATTACCTTATCTCACGTGAATCGTTTACCTGTGACTATTCAATATCCTTATGAAAAGTCGATCACATCGGAGCGTTTTCGTGGTCGAATCCATTTTGAATTTGATAAATGCATTGCTTGTGAAGTATGTGTTCGGGTATGCCCCATAGATCTACCCGTTGTTCATTGGAGATTGGAAACGGATATTAGAAAGAAACGATTGCTTAATTATAGTATTGATTTTGGAATCTGTATTTTTTGTGGTAATTGTGTCGAGTATTGTCCAACAAACTGTTTATCAATGACTGAAGAATATGAACTTTCTACTTATGATCGTCACGAATTGAATTATAATCAAATTGCTTTGGGCCGGTTACCAATGTCAGTAATTGGAGATTACACAATTCGAACAATTACGAATTCGACTCCAATCAAAATAATCAGGGGTAAACCTCTTGATTCAAAAACGATTACCAATTACTAAGATTCCGTTTTGATTTAAAGTAAAGGAGTGAGGCTTCTTTCATTTTGCTAGGTCAGTAAATAACTATTGATTGGCGAGAATCAAGCCTTGATTTTGATTTAGAATGGATTCATAGATCTGTGATGATTTCAAAATATAAAATTTCGAACTACTCTTTCAGATACAGTAGCGGGATTGATCCAATAACTGTATCTATATAAATCTACACCCCTTTAGGATTCAATTAGGAACGTATCATATACAAGAAAAATAAGGTAACCTCTTTTTTCTTGGGTCGGTTAGTAAGTTTATGAAATATTTCGATTTATTTATCTCTTTTTTTACACATAATGGATTTACCTGGACCAATACATGATATTCTTTTAGTATTTCTGGGATCAGGTCTTATATTAGGAGGTCTGGGGGTGGTCTTACTTACTAACCCAATTTATTCTGCTTTTTCATTGGGACTGGTTCTTGTTTGTATATCCTTATTCCATATTCCATCTAACTCCTATTTTGTAGCTGCTGCACAGCTCCTTATTTACGTAGGAGCTGTAAATGTTTTAATCCTATTTGCTGTGATGTTCATGAATGGTTCAGAATATTACAACGATTTCTATCTTTGGACCGTTGGGGATGGGGTCACTTCACTGGTTTGTACAAGTATTCTTTTTTCACTAATTACTACTATCTCGGATACGTCGTGGTACGGGATTGTTTGGACTACAAGATCAAATCAGATTATAGAGCAGGACCTAACAAGTAACGTTCAACAAATTGGGATTCATTTATCAACAGATTTTTACCTTCCATTTGAACTCATTTCTATAATTCTTTTAGTTGCTTTGATAGGTGCAATTGCTATGGCCCGGCAGTAAAGTAATTAAGTAATAAATACTTAGATCCAAAATAAAATAAATAAAGTCTTGTTTTGTTCTATGTTATCACATCCATTTTCCTTCAGTTCCATTTTCATATTCTATTGTTCATATATGAAATGAAAGGGGTTTAGTTCGATCCATTACTAATACCTTACTTTGTTTCGTACTTAATTTATATTCTAATCAAATCGGTGAAATTGTTGTTCATATTGAAATGAATCAAAATTGATGAGGGGTTGGTCAATGATGACCGAACATGTACTTATTTTGAGTGCCTATTTATTTTCTATCGGTATTTATGGATTGATCACAAGTCGAAACATGGTTAGAGCACTTATGTGTCTTGAACTTATACTGAATGCGGTTAATATAAATCTCGTAACATTTTCTGATTTGTTTGATAGTCGTCAATTAAAAGGAGATATTTTCTCGATTTTTGTTATAGCTATTGCAGCCGCTGAAGCAGCTATTGGGCCGGCTATTGTTTCATCGATCCATCGTAACAGAAAATCAACTCGTATCAATCAATCGAATTTGTTGAATAAATAGTATTAATGATATAAATAAAGACAGATATCCACAAAATATTCACTAATTTAGAACTAGCATGTATGATTCGTATGACCATGCTTGTTGAAACGTAAGAAATCAAAGTATCTTGGCCCTTGCTCATGAACAGATCCAGAAATAGATTGATTATCGAAAAAGTTCTGGTAAATCACTGATTCGTCTGGCGTCTACAACATAATATATAATTCAATTACTAATGAAGCCAGATCGAAAATTCATAAAGTTCAAAAAATTGATAGATCCAATGTCGCATTCAGTAAAGATTTATGATACATGTATAGGGTGTACTCAATGTGTACGAGCCTGCCCCACAGATGTATTGGAAATGATACCTTGGGACGGATGTAAAGCTAAACAAATTGCTTCTGCTCCAAGAACAGAGGACTGTGTAGGTTGTAAGAGATGTGAATCCGCTTGTCCAACAGATTTCTTGAGTGTTCGGGTTTACTTATGGCATGAGACAACTCGCAGCATGGGTCTAGCTTATTGATACGTTCTAGAAAAATCCACTTGAATCCATTTGATTCCTCTTTACCGACAAAAACCCGTACTCGAGAAATTATTCCGAGCGCGGGTTTTTCTGGTCAAAGTCTATCTTGTCTTTACCACGAGTTATTTTCCTTGGTTAACAATAATTGTTGTTTTGCCGATATCCGCGGGTTCGTCAATTTTCTTTCTCCCTCGTAGAGGGAATAAAAATAAGGTGGTTCGGTGGTATACTATTTGTATATGCTTATTAGAACTCCTTCTAACGACCTATGCGTTCTGTTATCATTTCCAATTGGACGATCCATTAATCCAATTAGAGGAGGCTTATAAATGGATAAATACTTTTGATTTTCACTGGAGACCAGGAATCGATGGACTTTCCATAGGACCCATTTTACTGACGGGATTCATCACTACTTTAGCTACTTTAGCGGCTCGGCCAGTTACTAGAGATTCGCGATTGTTCCATTTCCTGATGTTAGCAATGTATAGTGGTCAAATAGGATTATTTTCCTCTCGAGACCTTTTACTTTTTTTCCTCATGTGGGAATTAGAATTAATTCCTGTTTACCTACTTGTATCCATATGGGGAGGGAAGAAACGTCTGTACTCAGCTACAAAGTTTATTTTGTACACAGCGGGGGGTTCTATTTTTCTCTTAATGGGAGTTCCGGGTATGGGTTTATATGGCTCCAATGAGCCAACATTAAATTTTGAAACATTAGCTAATCAATCGTATCCTTTGGGATTGGAAATAATATTCTATATTGGCTTCCTTATTGCTTATGCTGTCAAATCGCCGATTATCCCCCTACATACATGGTTACCAGATACCCATGGAGAAGCACATTACAGTACATGTATGCTTCTAGCGGGAATCTTATTAAAAATGGGAGCGTATGGATTGGTTCGGATCAATATGGAATTATTACCCCATGCTCATTCTATATTTTCTCCCTGGTTGATGATAGTAGGAGCGATTCAAATAATCTATGCAGCTTCAACTTCTTTCGGTCAACGCAATTTAAAAAAGAGAATAGCCTATTCCTCCGTATCTCATATGGGTTTCACACTTATAGGAATTGGTTCCATAACCGATACGGGAATCAATGGAGCCATTTTACAAATAATCTCTCATGGATTTATTGGTGCTGCACTTTTTTTCTTGGCAGGGACGAGCTACGATAGAATACGTCTTGTTTATCTCGACGAAATGGGAGGAATAGCTATCCCAATGCCAAAAATATTTACCATGTTCAGTAGCTTCTCGATGGCTTCTCTTGCATTGCCAGGAATGAGTGGTTTTGTTGCGGAATCAGTAGTATTTTTTGGAATAATTACTAGCCCGAAATATCTTTTAATGCCAAAAATACTAATTACTTTCGTAATGGCAATTGGAATGATATTAACTCCTATTTATTCATTATCTATGTCACGTCGGATGTTCTATGGCTACAAGCTATTCAACGTTCCAAACTCTTATTTTTTTGATTCTGGACCACGAGAACTATTTGTTTCGGTCTGTATCCTTCTACCTGTAATAGGTATTGGTATTTATCCTGATTTCGTTCTCTCGCTATCAATTGACAGGATAGAAGCTATTCTATCTATTTATTTTCATAAATAGTTTTCATCAATAAGACATTACATTAATGTAAAAGAACTGTGTGATTTTTAAAAGCGTTCAATGAAAGAAAAAAAAAATGAAGTGAATTATAATCAGATACATCTAAAGTTTTTTCGAACCATTTGAATCAAATAGTGATTCAAATGGTTCGAAAAAACTTGCACAAACCTTCTTTATATAATATACGGGACGATGTTCCTATGTATTCTTCAGGCCCTTTCTTCAATTAGTTGTTAATGTGAATGAACCATAACTATGTAGTCCTATTCCTAATAGATTGACCCCAAAATAGCATATCCAAATTATAAGAAATCCTATAGAAGCTACAATTGCCGAATCCACACCCTGAAAGCTCTGATTTGTTCTACTGTGTAAATAAATCGCGAATATGGTCCAAGTAATAAATGCCCAAGTTTCCTTGGGGTCCCAATTCCAATAAGACCCCCATGCCTCATTAGCCCATACTGCTCCCGAAAGAATACCTATGGTTAAAAAAGTAAACCCTAGACTAATGACACGATAACTACACTGATCTAATTGTTGAGTTAATTGATACCTGTGATAATTTATAAATGAAAGAAAAGAAGTGTTTTGTAAAACGCTTCTTTTTTCATTCACAAAGGAAAATGACCCAATTAAAAAATGATTGCTTTTGCGAGGAATATCTAGGTTTTTTCGAAATGTAATGACTAAAAGAGCTACGGATAATAACGATCCACATAAAAGAGCTGCATAACTCAATAACATCATACTTACGTGCATCATTAACCACTGGGATTGTAGGGCAGGTACTAATATTGCAGATTGATGCATTTCGGTTGAAAGACCCGAAGTGGCAAAGCCTTGGGTAAAAATAGCACTTGGCGCGGTTATTGCGCTTAAATAACTTTTCTGGTTCCGTCTTTTAGGAAACATATGAATAATGGAGAAACTCCATGAAAGAAACATTAAAGATTCATATAAATCGCTTAACGGCAAATGTCTCGAATAAATCCAACGAGTAACTAATAATCCTGTTATACAGAAAAAGGTAGCCATCATGGCTTTTTCTGACAAATCAAATAGTACTACGGTTTCATGGATTAATAAGGTCATCAAATGAATCGTAATAACAATTGAAATGATAGAAAAAGAGATGTGAGTTAATATATGTTCTAAAGTGGCAAATATCATAATTTTTTTTTAGGGGGGTATCCCCAGGAATGGAAATCCGGAATTGAATTCATTATAGAATTTGGGTCACTCGCGATGTACAATGACCCCAGTGAAGCATCCATGGCTGAATGGTTAAAGCACCCAACTCATAATTGGCGAATTCGTAGGTTCAATTCCTGCCGGATGCAGGCCAACGGGGACATTCAATAAGACTAGTTCCACTGGCTCGGATGCCGCCACTCGGACTCGAACCGAGATGCTCTAGCACTGCTTCCTAAGAGCAGCGTGTCTACCAATTTCACCATGGCGGCTTCATCGAAATAATCATAGTCCATATGATGTTCAATCGTCGAGATTGAGGGATTTAATGCAATCTATTTTAGGAAATGTTAGAATCGATGAATAAAGACCCGTTCAAATAAATATTTAAACGCTCAATAATCCTTAGTATCGTGGCAGGGGGTTGTTTTAAACAGCGGGCTTTTCCGTATTACGTATTATAAGTTCTTCTCGAATAGTTGGAACTAGACGGTTATGCCCTGAGTCCGGGTATAGAACTAAGAATTTTTTTTCTCATTGAATTTTTTTTTTCTCATTTTTTGACGATTCATTTCTCATTTATTTGATTTGATAGATCCGAAATGAAAAAGATTCATTTTTCAATGAACAAAATAAAACAATATTTTTTATATATCACAACTTCATCACTACACCCAAAGGATTTCTATAAGAATTTGGATAGTTTGGTATCAAAGATGTATTAATGATTGGGATCTTCATTGTATACATAACATAATTTGTGTGAGGATTTACCAAACCCATTAGGTATTGGACCGGGCATATCGTATAACAAAAGAGTTTCAATCTTTATCGGAATTCTACTGTATGCACTTTTGTATGTACTTTAACTGTATGTACTTTAACTTAGAAAACTTAGAAAATAAAATTTAAACTGATAAGATCTCTTTATATATAGATTTGAAATCTAATATTAATAGATAAAATAATTTAGATATTAGATCTAGATATATCGATTGATCGATCCTCCAGTTCAAACATGGGATAGGATCCATTGGGGTTGGATTACGTAACGTAAGATTGACTCATTATTTAGTACATAAATATCGATCTAAATGGGATCCTGGCAGTTTTATTATTTTGTTTTTTTTTTTATCTGTTCGAAACAAGAGGGAGTCCTTGTAGATATGTAGTGATTCAGAGAGCTACAAATCAAAGTTTTAAAATTTATATTTTAATCAATTAGTTTCAATAATCCATTGACTTTGGCTATGAATCTTACCCCCGCCTTACTTTGGAACAAAAAAGGGGGCTCTAACCTCGTTCATACTTGTTTCAGGTTTTCCAAAAATCTTAATGATGTATAACTATTGGAGATACATAATCCAATAAGCCAATCCCTTCCTAAGAAAAAAAAAGTAAGAGTTTTGTTATTGTGAAAAATGAATCGATGGGGAAAGTTACAATCCCCATCTCGCGAATTATAAAAACCAATCAATGAAAGGTGAAACCTTGTATTTTGTGTCTAACTACTTCTTTTTTTTTTTTTTTCAAACAAAAAAAGAAATCATTTTTAGAACCTAGTATACAGAATAATTCGTATTCTACAGACCACAACAGCTAGTTCTATCTCATATTGATGAGTTCAAAACATTAGTTAATGTGAATTCTTCATCTTATAAATTTAATCATCCAATTCATCGAGTCATGCTGATTCAGATTCAGATCATTCCAAGGCTTTATTACTTGTTTGTCGCACAAAAAAACTTTTTGAATGCCCGGTAGAAATAGATTTAGCTAAAGATAAAGCTTTTTTCGCGGCCTGATATCCCCTTCCTTTCCAAATATTTCTACGAATACGCTTTTTTGACAGAGAAGTACGTTTCTTTGGAACCGCCATTTCAAAATAAAAGGGTCACTCATTTTTATAGTTGGACGTGAAAGACATTTATTGTTCAATTCAAAATAGATTGTTCTTTCTATTAACTATTCATTATCTATCTTTATTCCATAGCCGATACTTATGCTTACTTCATAACATAGAAAAGTATGGATACAGATAGATGAGCATCGCGTATGGTATCATTAAGGATAAAAAAAGGAATGAAATAGAAGAAAAAAGAAAAAACGATGTGATTTTCAAGGGAATTTTTTTTTTCACATTTCCATTACATCCAATGTTCGAAGAAAGAATAATTTGTACTGATTGGGGGCTTCATATCTTTATTCAATCTATGTCTACGAGCGGGATCTACTACCGTTGAATCGGATGCCATTGATAACAATTAAAAAGGTTCCAATTCATATCTCAGTCTATTTAGATAATATATATATATATTATAAATGTTATCTTTAATAAATCGAAAAGCTTAAGAACCCTTTCCTAATTTAGGAAACCAATAATGAATGTAACCTTTTCTATTAATTGATCAAGCTCGGAGATAGAGTCCACATAATTTAAATTGAAATTAAATCAAAGTAGTTAATCCGTTAAACAATCCATTACTTGATAAAATAAAGGGAATTGGAGTAATTTCTCTTTTTAGTTCTATGTGAAGTGACAAGTATTCTAGGATTTTTCATAAACACATAAACATAAGTTTGTTTTATTGGACTAGAAGCCAATCAATTCCCGAATTCGTTTTAGTTCCAGAATTAGTTTTAGTTAATGACTCCGAAGAAACTAAAAAAAAACTAGGTTTATTGGGTTGAGTTATTGGCAGATCCTACGATACATATCAGCAGAATAAAGTACTTGAATTTTGGGTATCATTCTTTTTCCTTACTATTTGGGTATCATTCTTTTTCCTTACTATATTGATATAAATATGGATAGAAATCACCGTATCGTATGTATATAGTAGAATAATTGAAAATCTCGTATTTTTTATCTTAATAAATATCTTCGTTAATAACTAGGTAGTAGCTTTTAACTAGTAACTTGGTTATTTGAAGAATTGTAACTTCTTCATTTGAATTTTTTTTTTTTTTTTTCAATAGTTTGGAAAGAATCAGAATAATTAAGAATGAAAAATCATATTTGAGTTCTTTTATATCTTGTATATCTTGATTTTTTTTTATTTATTTGATTATTGCTCCTTCCGGAAGAAATAAGGGCTGGTGAATGGGAAACAATTAATAAGAATAAAAAAAGAAAGTTTGATTTTCTTATGGAACATACATATCAATATGCATGGATCATACCTTTCGCTCTACTTCCAGTTACTATGTCAATAGGGTTGGGACTTCTGCTTGTTCCGACCGCAACAAAAAATCTGCGTCGTATGTGGACTTTTCCGAGTGTTTCATTGCTAAGTATAGTTATGGTTTTTTCGTCCGATCTGTCTATTCAACAGATAAATGGCAGTTCTATCTATCAACATCTATGGTCTTGGACCATCAATACTGATTTTTCCTTAGAGTTCGGCTACTTGATCGATCCACTTACTTCTATTATGTCAATACTAATCACTACGATTGGAATCATGGTTCTTATTTATAGTGACAATTATATGTCTCATGATCAAGGATATTTGAGATTTTTTGCTTATATGAGTTTTTCCAATACTTCCATGTTGGGATTAGTTACTAGTTCCAATTTGATACAAATTCATATTTTTTGGGAACTAGTGGGAATGTGTTCCTATTTATTAATAGGTTTTTGGTTCACACGACCGGCTGCCGCAAATGCTTGTCAAAAAGCGTTTGTAACTAATCGTGTAGGGGATTTTGGGTTATTATTAGGAATCTTAGGTTTTTATTGGATAACAGGGAGTTTCGAATTTCGAGATTTGTTCGAAATCTTCAATAACCTGATCCGTAATAATGGGGTCAACTCTTTATTTGCTACTCTGTGTGCCTCCCTATTATTCGTCGGTGCAGTTGCTAAATCCGCACAATTTCCCCTTCATGTATGGTTACCTGATGCCATGGAGGGGCCTACTCCTATTTCGGCTCTTATCCATGCTGCTACTATGGTAGCAGCAGGCATTTTTCTTGTCGCTCGATTTCTTCCGCTTTTCACAGTCATACCTTACATAATGAATCTCATTTCTTTGATAGGTGTAATAACGGTACTATTAGGAGCTACTTTAGCTCTTGCTCAAAGAGACATTAAGAGA